TGGAAGAAGGAACCGAGAAGGGGGTATCAGCAACAACTGGTTTTATTACGGGACAGCTCATGATGTTCATATCGATCTATTATGCGCCTCTGCATCTAGCATTGGGTAGACCTCATACAATAACTGTCCTAGTTCTACCGTATCTTTTGTTTCATTTCTTCTGGAACAATCACAAAAACCTTTTTGATTATGGATCTACTACCAGAAATTCAATGCGTAATCTCAGCATTCAATGTGTATTCCTGAATAATCTAATTTTTCAATTATTCAACCATTTCATTTTACCAAGCTCAACGTTAACCAGATTAGTCAACATTTATACGTTTCGATGCAACAATAAGATGTTATTTGTAACAAGTAGTTTTGTTGGTTGGTTAATTGGTCACATTTTATTCATGAAATGGATTGGATTGGTCTTAGTCTGGATACGGCAAAATCATTCTATTCGATCTAATAAGTACCTTGTGTCAGAATTGAGAAATTATATGGCTCGAATCTTTAGTATTCTCTTATTTATCACCTGTGTCTACTATTTAGGCAGAATGCCGTCGCCTATTGTCACTAAGAAACTGAAAGAAACCTCAGAAACAGAAGAAAAGGGAGAAAGTGAGGAAGAAATCGATGTAGAAACAACTTCCGAAACGAAGGCGATTAAACAGGAACAAGGGGGATCCACCGAAGAAGACCCTTCCCTTTGTTCGGAAGAAAAAGAGGATCCGGACAAAATAGATGAAACGGAAGAGATCCGGGTGAATGGAAAGGAAAAAACAAAAGATGAATTCCACTTTAAAGAGACATCCTATAAGGATAGCCCTGTTGACGAAGATTCTTATCTTGATGGGTATCAAGAGAATTGGGAATTGGGAAGACTTAAAGAAGAAAAAAAAGAAAAGACCCATGCCCATTTCCGGTTTGAAAAACCTCTTATGACTTTTTTTTTCGATTATAAACGATGGAATCGTCCATTTAGATATATAAAAAATGATCTATTTGAAAATGCTGTACGAAATGAAATGTCACAATATTTTTTTTATACATGTCCAAGTGATGGAAAAGAAAAAATATCTTTGACGTATCCGTCACTAAAAATTTATTATAAAATAATTATAAAATAAAAAGATTAATAAAAAAATTAATACATAAGATAAATACAAGAATAGATAAGACGAAATTCGTCCACCTCCCATATATTTGATGCCTTCTCCCATCAAGAAATTTGCAACCCCAACCCCATTTATAATTCCATCAATTATACGTCTATCAAAAAACTGAATTAGTTCGGCTAATCCTCTTATACTCATGATTAAGACTCTAGTATAAAAAATGTCTATGTAACCACGATTATATGACCAATTGTATACCACTTTTTTTATTTGGTCCAAGATAATTCTTTTAGGACCCCTTTTTACAAATGAATTGATTAAGTCCAAATTCTTGAAAGATGAATAAACAGACCCATATAAAATGGATGCTATAAATAGTCCAAAAAGAGCTATACTTACTGAAAAAATTGCATTTGTAAAAAATTCATACCAATTCACAGAATAGTTTGAATTTTTATTCAAAAGGTTTCTCGATGGAGTTAACCATTTCGATAATATATCAAAATCTACTACTCCTTGATCAAAATCAATTCCTATTGATCCCATGAACAAAGTAAATAGTGTCAATATAAGAAGAGGAAATAGCATAGTATTGTCCGATTCGTGAGGATACATGTAAGTGTATTTATTTATAAAAGAAGTACTCAAGTATCGCATTCGATTTTTTATATTATCATTAATTTGATATGTATCCTTTGAAAAAAAGAAGACCTTATTATTAATTGTTGATAAAAGTAAATTTCTATTGACTACTTTCGGTACTGCTTTTCCCCATAGAGATATGGAATAGAATGAACTATTTTTAGTACTACTATAATTTTTAAAATGAACACGCAAATGCCCATCAAAGGTTAGTAAATACATTCGAAACATATAAAATGCGGTTAATCCCGCTGTAAAACAAGCTATTATTGCAAAAATTGGTGAATACAACCAACTATCATTAATAATTTCATCCTTGGACCAAAAACAAGCAAGAGGCGGAATACCACAAAGAGAAAGTGTACCTAATAAGAAAGTAGTTCTTGTAATTGGAACATATCTTGTTAAACCGCCCATAAGAACCATATTCTGACTTTTATCGGGTGAATATCCAACAATAGGTTCCATAGAATTAATAATGGATCCGGATCCCAAAAACAATAAAGCTTTAGAATAGGCATGAGTTATTAAATGGAATAAGGCAGCTCGATAAGAACCTATACCTAGAGCTAACATAATATAACCCAGTTGAGACATTGTGGAATAGGCTAAACTTCTTTTAATATCTCTTTGAGCGAGAGCCAAAGTAGCTCCTAATAGTACTGTTATTATGCCTATTAAAGAAACGAAATTCATTATGTAAGGTATAACTCTGAAAAGAGGAAGAAGCCGAGCTACAAGAAAAATTCCCGCTGCTACCATGGTAGCAGCGTGTATAAGAGCCGAAATAGGGGTGGGCCCCTCCATAGCATCAGGTAACCATATGTGAAGAGGGAATTGTGCGGATTTAGCAATTGCGCCGACGAATAATAAAAAGGCGCAGAGAGTAACAAATGTAGAATTAACCCCATTACTATGGATCAAGTTATTAACTATTTTGAACAAATCCCGAAATTCTAAACTGCCAGTTATCCAATAAAAAGCTAAGATTCCTAATAATAAACCAAAGTCTCCTACACGATTAGTTATAAAGGCTTTTTGGCAAGCACTTGCTGCAACCGGTCGTGTAAACCAAAAACCTATTAATAAATATGAACACATTCCCACGAGTTCCCAAAAGATATAAATTTGTATCAAATTGGAACTAGTAACTAATCCCAACATGGAAGTATTAGAAAAACTCATATAAGCAAAAAATCTAAAATATCCTTGATCATGAGACATATAATTGTCACTATAAATAAGAACCATGATTCCAACAGTAGTAATTAGTATTAACATAATAGAAGTAAGTGGATCGATCAAGTGTCCAAACTCTAAGGAAAAATCATTATTGATAGTCCAAGACCATAAATATTGATAGATAAAACTTCCATTTATTTGCTGAATAGACAGACTGGCCGAAAAGGCCATAGTTATACTTAGCAGTAAAACACTAGTAAAACCCCACATACGACGAATATTTTTTGTTGCTGTAGGAATAAACAGAAGTCCAAATCCTATTGACATAGTAACTGGAAGTGAAAGAAAGGGTATTATCCATGCGTATTGATATGTTTGTTCCATAAAAAAATATTTGTTTTTTTATTGTTATAAATTTAATTGTTTAAAATCCACCAACCAAAAGAACAATAATAAAAGAAATCAACAAAAAAATAAAAAAAATTATTATCTATTTCATTTAGCCCTAGATATATATGTGATATGGCATAGGTATATATACATGGATACGTATAGATAATTCATAATCTTTTGGTATATTTTGTATATATGTATATATTTATTTTTACATATTTACATATATATTATATAATTAGATAGAATTATATTTCTATTATTATGATATGTTTTACAGGTTTTGAACAAAGTATTTATTATCCATGGGATAAGTATGGATAATGACGAAAAAACGATCTAAATATATGTCTTTCACATACAATAATAAAAATTAGGATTTTGTTTTTGAATGGCGGTTCCAAAAAAACGTATTTCTCGATCAAAAAAACGTATTCGTAGAAATATTTGGAAGAAGAAGGGATATTTAACGGCAGTAAAAGCTCTTTCTTTAGCTAAATCGGTTTCCACTGGGCATTCAAAAAGTTTTTTTGTGCAACAAACAAGTAATAAAATTTTGGAATAATCTAAATCGACATACCATTAAGAACTTATTAATATCAATATTAGTTAGAACTAACTGCTGTGGCGTGTTATATAGTAAATAATAATTCTTATGTTTACTGGCCTCTTAGTATAGTACTAAGTATTCTAATTTTTCTCTATCAATTAAATATTCTATTGTGAAAATTTAATTGATAGAGAAAAAGTTTTTTGTTATATGCCTAGCCCAAAACCTAATTAGAAGTATAGTTACTAGTATAGTATTTATAATAAATTACGAAGAGTATTATTAATAATACTAAGATATCGAAATTATTAGAAAAATGCCTCGAATAAAATTACGATAAATATGACATTAATTTTTTTTAATTAATCTTTTTCATTTTCAATACATTAATTAAAAAATCATCTAAAAATGAAAAAGGGATGATTTTTAGTTCTATAACTCGACTCGGAACAAAACTATCTAGTTCTGACTGTCTTGGTATAACTCCATTTTTACATTCTAAACTAGATATATGAAAGTTGATTCTTAAAGCTAAACCCTATGGCGATACTTAGTAAACATTCAAATCTTAATTTAAATAAGTCTTTATTTCATCGGTTCTAATGTTTACTAACTATATTGAATCCTTGAATCTTGACCATTCAACATGAATTGACTATTATTTATTAATATTTCAAAATAAGCCGCCATGGTGAAATTGGTAGACACGCTGTTCTTAGGAAGCAGTGCTAGAGCATCTCGGTTCGAGTCCGAGTGGCGGCATCCCCTAAAAGGGACACAGCGGATCCTATAATATATTTAATTCTCGATTTTAATTCTATAATGGAGAACCCCCGCCCTTTTTATGATATTTGCAACTTTAGAACATATATTAACTCATATCTCTTTTTCGATTATTTCAATTGTGATTACGATTCATTTTACGACCTTATTAGTCCACGAAATCGTAGAATTACGCAATTCATCGGAAAGAGGTATGATAGCTACCTTTTTATCTATAACAGGATTATTAGTTATTCGTTGGATTTATTCGGGTCATTCCCCATTAAGTAATTTATATGAGTCATTAATCTTCCTTTCATGGAGTTTCTCCATTATTCATATGATTCCTAAAATACGAAATAATAAAAATTATTTAAGCGTAATAACCGCGCCAAGTGCTATTTTTACCCAAGGTTTCGCCACGTCGGGTCTTTCAACCGAAATGCATCAATCCGCCATATTAGTACCCGCTCTACAATCTCAGTGGTTAATGATGCACGTAAGTATGATGCTATTAAGCTATGCAGCTCTTTTATGTGGATCATTATTATCAGTCGCTCTTTTAGTCGTTACATTTCGAAAAAACATCGATATTTTTTTTAAAAGCAAGAATTTAGTAATTAAATCATTTATCGTTGGCGAAGTCGAATATTTGAATGATAAAAGAAGTGTTTTTAAAAACACTTCTTTTATTTCATTTCGAAATTATTACAAATATCAATTGACTCAGCGTTTAGATTATTGGAGTTATCGTGTCATTAGTTTAGGCTTTACCTTTTTAACCATAGGCATTCTTTCTGGAGCAGTATGGGCTAATGAGGCTTGGGGATCTTATTGGAATTGGGACCCTAAGGAAACTTGGGCATTTATTACTTGGATCATATTCGCGATTTATTCACATACTCGAACAAATAAAAGTTTACAAGATACACATTCGGCACTTGCAGCTTCTATAGGATTTCTTATAATTTGGATATGTTATTTTGGGATCAATCTATTAGGAATAGGTTTACATAGTTATGGTTCATTCACATTAATATCTAATTGAATAAACGATACATAACATAAGAACATCATCTCATATGTATCTCGAGTTTTTGCGAACCATTTGATTTCTGGAGTCAAATGGTTCGCAAAAACTCGAGATACATCTCATTACAACTCTAATTCACTTTATTTTACAGAATTATAAGACTTGCCGTCTCATTAATAAAAACTATCTATAAAAAATAATTAGATAAGATAGCTTGTACCTTGTCAACTGATAGTAAGAGAACGAAATCGGGATAAATACCAATACCTATTATTGGTAAAAAGAGACAGATCGAAACAAAAAGTTCTCGTGGTCCAGAATCCACAAAATTAGAATTTGGAACATTGAATAACTTGTATCCGTAGAACATCTGACGTAACATAGATAATAAATAAATAGGAGTTAATATCATTCCAATTGCCATTCCAAAAGTAATTAGTACTTTTGGAATTAAAAGATATTTTGAGCTGGTAATTATTCCAAAAAATACTACTAATTCTGCAACAAAACCACTCATCCCTGGCAATGCAAGAGAGGCCATCGAAAAGCTACTGAACATTGTAAATATTTTCGGCATCGGGACAGCTATCCCCCCCATTTCGTCGAGAGAAACAAGAGGTATTCTATCACAACAGGTTCCTGCCAAGAAAAAAAGTGCAGCACCAATAAATCCATGAGAAAGTATTTGTAGAATGGCTCCATTTAGTCCCATGTTGGTTATAGAACCAATTCCTATAATTGTGAAACCCATGTGAGATACAGAGGAATAGGCTATTCTCCTTTTTAAATTGCGTTGACCAAAAGAGGTTAAAGCCGCATAGATTATTTGTATTGTTCCCACTATCACCAACCACGGAGAAAATATGGAATGAGCACGGGGTAATAATTCCATATTGATCCGAATCAATCCATATGCTCCCATTTTTAATAAAATTCCGGCAAGAAGCATACATGTACTGTAATGTGCTTCTCCATGGGTATCTGGTAACCATGTATGTAGGGGTATGATCGGCGATTTGACAGCATAAACAATAAGGAAGCCAAAATAGAATATTATTTCCAATGCCATAGGATATGATTGATTAGCAAGTCTTTCAAAATCTAATGTCGGTTCAATGGAGCCATATAAACCCATACCTAGAACTCCTATTAATAGAAAAATGGAACCCCCCGCAGTGTACAAAATGAACTTTGTAGCCGAGTATAAGCGCTTCTTTCCTCCCCACATGGATAAAAGTAAGTAAACAGGAATTAATTCTAACTCCCACATGATAAAAAAAAGTAAAAGGTCTCGAGAAGAAAATGATCCTATTTGACCACTGTACATTGCTAACATAAAGAAATGGAATAATCGTGAATTTCGAGTAACTGACCAAGCCGCTAAAGTAGCTAAAGTAGTAATAAATCCTGTCAGTAAAATGGGTCCCACGGAAAGCCCGTCGATTCCCAGTCTCCAGTGAAAATCCAAAATATTTATCCATTTCCAATCTTCTTCCAATTGGATTAAGGGATCGTCCAATTGGAAATGATAACAGAATGCATAGGTCGTTAAAAGGAGTTCTAATAGGCATATACATATAGTATAGCATCGAAACACCTTATTCCCCTTATGGGGAAGAAAAAAAATGGAAGAACCCGCGAATATAGGCAAAACAACAAGTATTGTTAACCAAAACCAAGGAAAATGACTCGTGATAAAGACAAGATACGCTTTGACCAGAAAAGCCCGTGCTCGGAATAATATATTGATTTTATCGAGTACGGGCTTTTGTCGGTAAATGAGGAATCAAATGATTCAAGTGGAGTTTTTGTAACGTATCAATTAATAAGATAGACCCATGCTGCGAGTTGTTTCATGCCATAAATAAACACGGACACTCAAAAAGTCTGTCGGGCAAGCGGATTCACATCTCTTACAACCTACACAATCCTCGGTTCTTGGTGCGGAAGCAATTTGTTTAGCTTTACATCCGTCCCAAGGTATCATTTCCAATACATCTGTAGGGCAGGCGCGCACACATTGAGTACACCCTATACATGTATCATAAATTTTTACTGAATGTGACATTAAATCTATAAATTCCCGTTTTGAACATAAAAAATTTTCGATCTGGTATGGTAAAAATAAATGGTAGTAAATTAATTATATGTTTATATTGTAGACACCAGATGAATCAATGATTTATTAATTTTTTTTAGAATCAATATATTTCTAAATTTGTTCATGAAAAAGTGCCAAAATACTTTGATTTGATTTCTCTTTCAACAACCACAGTCATACAATACAAGTCGCACATCTGAATTCAAATTGGTCAACAAATAATACAATATTTAATTAATATTAATGGAATTAAAATTCCATTTTAAATTTGAATAAATCTAACAAATTAATATAAATTATTATTTTATTATTATATAATTTATATAATGAAAATCAATGATTACATAATGAATGATTACGACTAATTTAATTATTCAACAAATTTGCTTGATTGATACGAGTTGATTTTTTGTTATGATGGATCGATGAAACAATAGCTAATCCAATAGCAGCTTCAGCCGTTGCAATAGCTATAACAAAAATTGAGAAAATGTCTCCTTTTAATTGGCGACTATCAAATAAATCAGAAAATGTTACGAGATTGATATTAACTGAATTTAGTATAAGCTCAAGACACATAAGTGCTCTAACCATGTTTCGACTTGTGATTAATCCATAGATACCGATAGAAAATAAATAGACACTCAAAAAAAGTACATGCTCGAACATCATTGACTAACTCCTCATCAATTTAGATTCATTTAAATATGAATAACAATTCAACTGATTTCATTGACTAGAATAGAACAAAATATTACAGAACAATAGAAGGTATTGGCAATAGATTTAACTAAAAATCTTAAACCTTTACACCTTTTTTATTTTATTTCAAATTTCTAATTCTAAAAATTTTTTAAATCATAAGTATTTATGATTGACGAGCCATAGTAATTGCACCTATTAAAGAAACTAAAAGAATTATAGAAATGAGTTCAAATGGAAGATAAAAATCTGTTGATAAATGAATTCCAATTTGTTGAACATAACTTATTAGGTCCTGTTCTAGAATCTGGTTTGATCTTGTAGTCCAAAGAATTCCGTACCATGACGTATCTGGGATAGTAATAATTAGTGAAAAAAAAAAAAAAATACTTGTACAAACCAGTGAAGTAACCCCATCTCCAAGGGTCCAAAGGTGGGAAACATTGGAATATTCTGAGCCATTTATGAACATTACAGCAAATATGATTAAGACATTTATGGCTCCCACATAAATAAGAAGTTGTGCAGCAGCTATAAAAAAAGAATTCGATAGAATATAGAATAAGGATATACAAACAAGAACCAATCCCAATGAAAAGGCAGAATAAATTGGATTGGTAAATAATACTACTCCCAGGCCCCCAAATATAAGAACTGATCCCAGAAATACTACAACAATATTATGTATTGATCCAGGTAAATCCATTATGTATGAAATAAGAAAATAAATAAATAAATCGAAAGATTTCATGACCTTACTGAATAGTCCAGGAAGTCAAAATTAGCCTATTTTTTTTATTGTCTATGATACCGTTCCTAAATAAAATCTTAATGTAGTAATGCAGTATAGATTGTACTATAGATTAATGTAGATAAAGTTATTGGGCCAACTCAACTTTTTCATTTTAATTTATTCAGAAGAAAAGAAGAGTTGGAATCTTATATTTCCAAATCAAAACGAAAAATATTAAATAAACCCGCTATTCTCAGACTAAAAAAAAAAATAAATAAAGAAGCTTGGATCCTTTCTATCAAAATAGAAAAATAAAATCTTACTAATTGGTAATTGTTCTTGAATCAAAATATTTACCTTTGTCTATTTTTATTTGAGTCGAATTCATAACTGTTTGAATTGTGTAGTCTCCAATTACTGACATTGGTAACCGACCCAAAGCGATTTGATTATAATTCAATTCGTGACGATCATAAGTAGAAAGTTCATATTCTTCAGTCATTGATAAACAGTTAGTGGGACAATATTCGACACAGTTACCACAAAATATACAGACACCAAAATTTATACTATAGTTAATCAATATTTTATTTTTAATATCTCCTTCAAATCTCCAATCAACAACAGGTAGATCTATGGGGCACACACGAACACATACTTCACAAGCAATACATTTATCAAATTCAAAGTGGATTCGACCACGGAAACGTTCTGATGTGATCGACTTTTCATAAGGATATTGAATAGTTACAGGTAAACGATTTGCATGGGATAAGGTAATTATGAAACTTTGACCAATATACCTTGCGGCTCGTATTGTTTGTTGACCATAATTCATGAACCCAGTCACCATAGGAAACATATTGTAGATATCCACGAATAAGTTGATGTTTCTTTCTCTTGTTTAAGAGAGGTTATGAATCTAGAATACCATTATCGTATTGTGTTATTTATAGTGAAACAAGTTGGGAAGACGTTGTCAATAATAAATTACCTAGAGAAATAGGTAAAAGAAATTTCCATCCAAGATTTAATAGTTGGTCCATTCTCATCCTGGGTAAAGTCCATCTTGTTGTGATAGATATAAAAAGAAACAAATAAGCTTTAGCTAATGTAATAAAGATACCAATTGTTATTCCAAAGACTCTAGCAATTTCATTTATTCCGAAAAGTTCAGGAACAGATATGTATGGAATAGATAAATTCCACCCACCTAAATAAAGAACTGTTACAAATAATGAAGAAACTAAGAGATTTAGATAAGAAGCAATATAAAATAAACCATATTTGATACCAGAATATTCGGTTTGATAACCTGCTACTAATTCTTCTTCTGCTTCTGGTAAATCAAAAGGTAATCTCTCGCATTCTGCTAGAGAAGAAATTAGAAAAACGATAAATCCTATAGGTTGACGCCACATATTCCACCCCCAAAAACCATATTTTGACTGCGCCTCAACTATATCAACTGTACTTGAACTGTTTGATAATCATAGTCGATAATAACATAACTGTTCTCACCGCTATTCCAAAACCGTACATGAGACCTCAGCTTCATACGGCTCCTCTATGGCCGCGTACAAATAAATGTAAGGACTGGTTCGGTATTATTATAGGTATTTTTGTGGGGTGGGGTAGATAGAATAAAAATACCGTGTAGAGTCCCAAAAATTAGACCAATGGAATTCTGTCTGCTAGAATAACAAAAAAAGGGCGCTTCCGAATTGATCTCATCCCTTATAATTAAATCTTCGGTAATAACTTAATATTTCAATAAAATACTCGTTAGATCATAGAGATAAAAAGAATTAGACATTCTTTACTGAATCATAAAGAATAAGAATTTAATATATACATATATATTGGTATAGATGTAGGAAAAAGTAAATAAAGATCTTTTTTATATTCTATTTCTTTTGTTCCTGTTCTTCTTTCTCGTAAGAGGTATTCCTGAGAATAAAGGATTAATTCGTTCTTGATAGTTATTTCTTTAATCAGTGACTAGGAGCATACTCTAGATCGGAATCGTGGGGAAGTACTGCTTGATCATTTCTACCAACTTAAAGCCCCTATCATCTTATGATTCGTTTTATGTGAAAATACCTCTTTTTTGATACCTTACATTATCTCTATTACTAATCCTTTGTGTACCTTGGTGTTCCTAACCGTCCACTGAATTTTTGATTGATCTCCTGTATGGTAATACATACAAGACAGTAATCCCATACAGTTGATCTTTTGTACCCGCTTCAAGATATGATGACTAATTAAAGAATCTCAATCTTGGGATAAAGAGTTTATACTCCTTAATGTTTACTTCTGCTTTATTCTTAATATATAGGGAATGAGATTTTCTCTTTTTACTACACATTGATAAGCTGTTTTATTTTACTCATATAACTATCTGGTTTAACTCATCGACCTGAATAACTCTGATGAATAAAAAAATAAAAATATCTATATCTATCCAATATATTAATTCCTCTTTCCTTTATTTCATTTTGAGGTCAAAGTTCATGTTCTAACGAATCACACGTAGAGATATTGATAACAAACATAGAGTTAATGGTATTTCATAACTAATAGATTGAGCCGCAGCTCGCAAGCCACCTAAAAAAGAGTATTTATTATTCGATACATATCCTGATATAAGAAGCCCAATAGGAGCAATACTTGAAATAGAGATCCATAAAAAAACACCTATACTGAGATCAGCTAAAACAAGTCGATACCCAAAAGGAATTATTAAATAACTTAATACAATTGATATGACTGCTATAGACGGTCCGATACTAAACAAACGAATATCTCCTCTAGATGGTAGGAGGTCCTCTTTAAAAAGTAATTTAGTCCCGTCCGCTAGAGCTTGAAGAATTCCCAACGGGCCGGCATATTCGGGTCCAATACGTTGTTGTATCGCTGCGGATATTTCTCTTTCTAACCATACAATTACTAGTACTCCTATTATGATTCCCAATATAAGGGTCAAAGCAGGGATAAATAGCCATATGAGTCCATAGACTTCTTTTAAGGATTCTGATTTAGAAAAATAATTGATAGTTTGTGCTTCTGTTGTGCCAATTATCATTTCAACGGTCAACTTCTCCCATAATGATATCTATACTACCTAGTATTGTCATGATATCAGCCAATTTCATTCTTTTAATTAGCTGAGGAAGAATTTGCAAATTGATAAAACCGGGCGGACGAATTTTCCATCTCCAGGGGAAAAAACTATTATCTCCTATCAAATAAATTCCTAATTCTCCCTTTGGGGCTTCTACTCTTACATAAAGTTCTTGTTTCGACAATTCAAAATTAGGCGAAGGTTTTTTACTAATGAATCTATATTCAAAATCATTCCATTCGGAATTCCTTGCTCTATCTAAGCGCCGAATTTCTAAATTCTCATAGGGTCCTCCAGGAATTCCTTCTAAAGCCTGTTGAATAATTTTTATGGATTCCCTCATTTCGCCAATTCGTACTAAATAACGAGCTAATGAATCCCCTTCTTTTTGCCATTGGACTTCCCAATCGAATTCATTGTAACATTCATAATGATCAACTTTACGAAGATCCCATTGGATTCCAGAAGCTCGTAACATGGGTCCTGATAAGCCCCAATTTAGTGCTTCTTCTCCACCAATAATGCCCACTCCTTCAACTCGTTCCAAAAAAATGGGATTCCGCGTAATAAGTTTTTCATATTCAACAACACTCGTTAAAAAATAATCGCAGAAATCTAAACATTTATCTATCCAACCATGAGGTAGATCAGCAGCTATTCCTCCGATGCGGAAATAATTATGCATCATTCGCATACCTGTGGCAGCTTCGAATAGATCATATAGCAATTCTCTCTCTCTGAAAATATAGAAAAAGGGAGTCTGCGCACCGATATCCGCCATAAAAGGCCCAAGCCATAACAAATGCGAAGCTACACGACTCAGCTCTAGCATAATTACTCTGATATAGCTGGCCCTTTGGGGTACTTGAACATTTCCCAATTGTTCTGGTGCATTTACTGTTATTGCTTCGGTGAACATAGTAGCTAAATAATCCCAACGTGTTACATAAGGAAGATATTGTATAATTGTTCGGTTTTCCGCTATTTTTTCCATTCCTCTGTGTAAATAGCCCAATACGGGGTCACAGTCAATAACATCTTCACCGTCGAGAGTTATAATGAGTCTAAGAACACCATGCATCGATGGGTGATGAGGGCCCATATTGACTATCATGAGATCTTTTCTTGTAGCCGGTACAGTCATATCTTTTCTTTCCTAATTCATTATTCCATGAATTTCTCAAAACGAGGTTTAGAAAAATAAAAACCTAAAAAAAAATTTCAAATGAATCCTCAAATTAACGAGTTTTAAGCTCCCGAATATCTAACTGACTAATTAATTTTTTATAACTTACTCTATTTTTCTTTGACAAATAAGCCAACAGCCGTTGACGTTTTCCCAGAATTTTTCGTAGACCTCTTTGAGATAAAAAATCTTTTTTGTGTAATTCCAAATGCGAGGTGAGTCTCCGTATTTTATTGGTGAAACTGAATACTTGAAATTCAACAGACCCTTTGTTTTCTTCTTTTTCGTCTTGCAGAATAACTGAAATGAATGAATTTTTGACCATAAAAAAATTCTTCTATCTTTATTATTTTTTTTTTTAGATTTTACCGATCAGGAAAAATAATAATTATTATTATATTATGTTATGATTATGTCAGTAATTTTAATCTGATATAAACAAAAGTTTAGATTTATTCATACTTTTTTATTCTATCGAAACCCCATTTTTATTTCAAACATAAAATGGGATTTCGATAGAATAAAATATGATACATTTACACATTCACGAAAGAGAGTGATTTTTTTTTTTTTTTTACTTAATCAAAGATTCTACTAATTTATTATTTCTAGATCCAAAAATAAATCAATATCATGTACTAAAATGTAACATAACATATGCATATGTACATCTTTCGCCATATATCAAATATGTTATGTCAGGTGATATATAGGAAATATAATATTAGTTTATTAACTTATTCTGGATTGGGGATACATATATATCCTTAACATACTAAAACAACTGCTGTTATGGGTATCAAACCAGTAACGATTCATACAAGCTAAATCCTCTAATCGGTAATTAGGCCAAAGAAATAATTTTAATTTAATAAAGTTGTTTGCATCTCTATTAAGATGCTTGTCCTCATTAAAAAATTGTCCACAGTTTATTATTTTGTTTTCGTTGCAAAATTGTGGATTTTTATCTATATCATTCCAATTCCAGAAATTGAAACAAATTAGAATTCTCAACTCTCTCCGACGTCGATGAGATAGAATATGTTCAGGAACAAGAAAATTATAATTATTTTTTTTTTCTTCATTCACAGGCATATCGCTATGTTGTGCAATGGATTTGTCTAAATTATTCTTATCAACATTTCGTTTTTTTATGAATTTTTTATTAGTTTTAACTTTATCTTTACCTTTATCAACTAATGAAATACTTATGGTTTGATAGATAATAAATTGCCCATCCCTTTTTATAGATAAACGAACTGGTTCGATAATTAATATTCCTCTTTTTATCAATTCTGTAAGAACAAGATCCTTTTGAATCAGCATTACATCCAGACGCATTTCTCCTCTTTGAATAGAGGATATAGCAATTTGCTTTGCATTTGTCAATCTAAGTAAGAGACAATATACCTTAATATTATTGATCATTCTTTGACTCAAAGAATCATCCCATCTTAATTGAAAAAGGAAATATTTTTTTAGTAATAAATCTAGTTCTGCTTCCTTGATCTTCTTAGATTCTTTTTTATTTCTACGTTTTTTAATGTCTGATCCCGCGTAATTATCTTCAACATCTTTTTTTTCGTTTTGTTTTCCTAAATCATATCCAAGATATTTTGGATATTGTTGTTTGTTTTTTTCTTGGTTAGAATTTTCTAAATCAATATATTCTTTTTGATTAGATAATATGGGAAGGTTTTTTTTTTTTTTTATGTTGATGTTTTCATATTGACTAATCTTTTCATTTTTATGAAAATCTAAAAGAAGAAATTGGATTGGTATAATCCATGGTTTAATTTTATATGTTTCAAAAAGTAGCACAAATTCTGGTAAGAACCAAGATTTTAGTTTTGCTATGGTAAGATTATGATATAACCTTTTTTGATTCATTCCCATCCAATCAAAAAAGTTTTTTTTTTTCTTGTATAAGTTGATTTCTTTATGAAACGAAATATCTTTCTTTTTCATTTTGTTTTTATACTTATTAGTTTGAGTCTTAGTATTTTTATTAATCTTGATACCAATATGCGCATTGGTCCAAGTCTCGATATCAATATTTTTTATAAGACAAAAATGGAGAATTTTACAATCAAAATATTTTCTATCCCGATTTATATTCGTATCAATAGGATATCTTTCCTCTAGATAATCACTAATAGTTGTACTTACCAATAGATAAAATGCGTCAGGTTTCGATGTATTGAAATTATATAGATATGGAATCTCCCGGTTCTCCTTTACTTGTACTGTTGATCCATAAAAATAGGAGTTTTTCTTATCCCCATAATTAATATATTCATAATTCATATATTTATGTGATAAAAGATCATATCTGTAGTGTTTTTTAACCAAAAATTTTTTTTTGAACGAAACCGTTACGGAATAATCTTCTTTTACATAATGACTTAATTGGTTTTTTTTGTTTTCATATGAATTAAATTTAATTGAGTCTTTATTTTTAATCATACGAAGTTGATTGACTCTATTTCGCCATTTTTTCGGGACTAATCGAGACCATTTGATCCGGGAAAAATTGTATTGATAAAAACCCTTTAACCAGTTTTTCCAGTTATTCATTCCAGACTTTTGAATTTTATTATGCCTTGATTTGTAATCAAATAGTCCTCGTGTTATACAATAATCCTTTATTTTATCCCTAAGATAATAATGGGTTTCATGATCTTGAAATATATATTTCAAGTTATACTTGTTAAGTAATTGGGTTTGTGATAATTTGTAAAATACATATGCTTGGGACAAGCAAGTATAACTATTTAAATTTTTATTACTAATATTAGTATTTGAAACCCACTTTTTTATAGTTGAAATAAAGTTCATTCTATTTGGATTTATTTCATCAATTTTTTCTTGATTTGTTTCATGGTTGTAAGTGTATTTATTGATAATTTTTTTTGTTGATTCAAAAAAAAGTTGTATATTGATTCTGGGAATGTTTATGGTACATAGCAAGATATCAATGTATATTTTTTCAATGAAAAATTTTATAAAAAAATGTGATTTACGTATTAATCGTATATTGTTTCTTTTTAATATCTGCCAACTATATTTCTGTGATTCTGATCCTTTTATTTTATCATCATAGGTTAAAACTGTTTTTTTATTGTCTTTTGTGATTTGTTCTATTTGATTCTTGGTTGTGATTATCCTATCATAAAGATCTTTCATTTTTTTTTCTATGAGTGAATAATTTGGCCAATTCATAAATCGAATTGGTATGGTCCATTCATGGTTAATTTTATTATTTATTTTTGAATCTTTTCCATTTTTATTTGGTTTATATACTTTCACCTTCTTCAATTCAAATGAAAAAATCGGATTGACTTTTTCAAGTTCTTTCATTATTCGCTTTATAACAAGAACTGTTTTGATGACCCATCCTTTTTTTTCTTTTGAAATTTGTAGAGACCATTTTTCTCTTTCCTTTAAGACCCTTAGAACGAGAAAAAATTGTTTTTTTAGCTTTCTAATTTTTCTTTCCAGTTCTTTAAAAATGGGTTCAAAAAAAGAAAGTCGTTTTCGGGGAGAACCAAAGGGAAGTTCCGCTTCCATTCCCCATACTGTTAAAAAAGAAAAATTGTCTTTTTTTACTTGTTTTTTCATTGAATCTATATAATGAGATCGTACCTTAGATCTTTGTCTTCGCCAAGGTTTCAGACAAAAAGGAAATAAAATCTTTATCTGAATTCCGTCTGTTAACCAATCTTTTGGAAATTCTGTTTCTGATAATTGAACACCATTATAGGTGCACTTAACGTGCATTTCTCGATTCCATTCCTTCAAATCCTCGTACCATTCAGGAAATTGGAATAATAACATACGGCCCATATTTTTAGCTATTATCAATGAAGGTAATACAATATATTTTCTAAGAAAAGATTGTGTTACTAACATCAAACCTCTCATTACTTGAGCAAATAGAATGCTATCCCAAGTTTCTGCTATTGTTATTCGATCATTTTCCTCTT